AAAGGAAACGATAATAGAAATTGCTAATTACAAGTTTTAAAAATCTAGTTATCTTTATCAAATCTAGTTATCTTTATCAAATCTAGTTATCTTTATCAAATCTAGTTAAAATAAATAAATTTTTTTTTTCTTAAAGAGTTTTTCAATGAATCAGTTACGTGAATTCTGAATCCTGAGATGGTGCAAATGCCAAAGACGATGGATTGCGTTCTTTTTCTCTATTTTTGTTCATACCACCTATACTATAATGATTGATAATTCACAAATTTTCAATTGAATTTTTTGATTCTTGTAACTAGTATTTTTATCTACCTCTATCTCTTAAAAATTTTTTTAATTGAAACTTAGGGAAGTACTTTAGAAACATATGTATAAAAAACCATATTTTATTGAGTCCCTTCATGCCTACTATAACTAGTTATTTCGGTTTTCTACTAGCAGCTTTAACTATAACCTCGGTTATATTTATTGGTCTAAGCAAAATACGACTTATTTGAAATTAATTGAATGAAGATTTTTTTATAAAAAGGAGTTCTGTGGTATTTCATATGTTCGATAGTTCCCTACCAGGTTAATTACCCAATTTTGGTCATTGAGATTCATCGGCAATACAGATTAAGAGCTAGGAATAGCTAGTACCTCTCTTTTCTCCCTTTAAAAAATGAAAATAAAAGAAAATTGAAATGATTGAAGTTTTTTTATTTGGAATCGTCTTAGGTCTAATTCCTATTACTTTGGCTGGATTATTCGTAACGGCTTATTTACAATACAGGCGTGGTGATCAGTTGGACTTTTGATTAATTAACATCTCCTTTTTTACTGACCTCCTTCTTGCTTTCATATGCGGGAGGTCTAATTCAGATTGCTGCTCAATTATTTGCGAACATTGGAATTTTGACACAATCTAATAAACAAGAATGAAATCACGCTCTGTAGGATTTGAACCTACGACATTGGGTTTTGGAGACCCACGTTCTACCGAACTGAACTAAGAGCGCTTTTCTTGTTTTTTCTAAAAAACGAAAAGGCTATAAACTATAAAGAGGACATTCTTTAACCCGAATAGATTTTGGACGTATATACTATGATATAGTATATCATAAATTTCAGAATTATGTGTATGTACTATATTTATTAAAAAAAGATAGATCTAAAATAGATCCCTCGTTACTGCTCTTCTGAGCAGTAATTAGGTAGGGATGACAGGATTTGAACCCGTGACATTTTGTACCCAAAACAAACGCGCTACCAAGCTGCGCTACATCCCTTTCAATTGGTTTACAGTGTCATTGTAGAGAATTCCTGCCTTGTTTTCCACATCCTTCTTCTTTTTTATTGTTATATTAAATTAATTTATTATTTTTTTTGTCTCATATCAGATAACAAACATATAATTAAAAATTACTTTTTTACAAAAATTCTATCAATTTAAATTTGACATAAAAGCCCTTTCCATTTGAAAACGGAATCTATTAAGATAGTTCTAGTAGACAATATTTCAATTCTAATTTTGAAAATGGGGGGTTACGTATACAAGAACTTCTTAACTACATGTACATCTGTAGTTATATATATTACTATATATAATGTAATACAATTAAAATATAATGTAATACAATTAAAGAAGAAAGAAGGAGGATTTTAAATGCGAGATCTAAAAACATATCTTTCCGTAGCGCCGGTACTAAGTACTCTATGGTTCGTTTCATCAGCAGGTTTATTAATAGAGATTAATCGTTTATTTCCAGATGCATTAACATTTCCCTTTTTTTAATTCTAGTTATTAACATCAGAAAGGGGGAAAAAAAATTAGAGATACAATCAACGATCTGGGACTAATTATCCCCCCCCACCTTTTTCTAATTCATTCTAAAAAAAAATTAGAAAAAAAAAGGTGGGGGCGAAAGGTCATAAAAAAGTGGGTTCAGGATTTATTAATAGAACGAAAAAAAGGTGTTGCTAGGGAAATACTATCCTACGAGATACTTAAAAAAATACTGTACAAAGATTTTAAATATAGTTTTAAAAAAATCATTGTATTGCTTATTATTTTATTTTTATTTAATTAATAAATAATATTCATTGCAACAAAATATTTCCGAATTTTTTTTTAGTTAACAGCTTCTATTTTTTTGGTTCTTGTTCTTTCTGGATCCTAAAAATAAAATAGAAGATTGGGGTGAATCATAAATCCAAAGGAGGTTTCATGGCCAAGGGTAAAGATGTTCGAGTAACAATTATTTTGGAATGTACCTGTTGTGTTCGAAATGATATTAAGAAAGAATCGGCGGGAATTTCCAGATATATTACTCAAAAGAATCGGCATAACACCCCTAGTCGATTGGAATTGAGAAAATTCTGTCCCTATTGTTATAAACATACAATTCACGGGGAAATAAAGAAATAGATAAAATTGAGTGCTTGTATGTCAACTGTTATTTTAAGAACAGGAATAATGTATAGTAGTATCTATATATATATTACATATATATAAATATAAACAAATAAATCAATAGAAATAAATCTAATCCTATATTCTTAATTCTATATAGAAATATAAACTCTATCCTATATAGAATATAAATAGAATATAGATATAGAATATAAATAGAATTATAGAATATAAATAGAAATCGTTTTTATTTTGATCGGATCAAAATAGGATTTTAGAGATAAGGAATAAAAAAATTATGAATAAATCTAAGCGACTTTTTACTAAATCCAAGCGATCTTTTCGTAGGCGTTTGCCCCCGATCCAATCGGGGGATCGAATTGATTATAGAAACATGAGTTTAATTAGTCGATTTATTAGTGAACAAGGAAAAATATTATCTAGACGGGTGAATAGAGTGACTTTAAAACAACAACGATTAATTACTATTGCTATAAAACAAGCTCGTATTTTATCTTTGTTACCTTTTCTTAATAATCAGAAACAATTTGAAAGAAGTGAGTCGACCCCTAGAACTACTAGCCTTAGAACCAGAAAAAAATAGACTTATTCTTCAATTGAATAACAATTCCAAACTGAAGGAATTAAAAAATAGATTAATATTTTGTTCGAAAAATCCAATCAAGAATCAAAATTTGATTGTTACGTCTGTGTCTGTCATAAAAAAAAAAAAAAGAAAAGAATCGTCTAAAATATAAAATAAAAACTCTTTTTTTAGCGACTATATACCCTCGTTTTGTTTTTTATAATACTAATTTCTACTCTACCTTCCCGAGCTCATTCTCCTTAGAACTCTATCTAAAATATTTTATTGGGTTTCCTCCAACCCCCTTATTTTTTGATCTCATTCGAAATCGTATAAAGACAATTCCTATTTAATAGAGCTATTTGTGCAAGTATTTTCCGATTAAGAAGTAATTGCTTCTTGCACAGATTGTGTATGAATCGGTTATAACTATAGAATACCCCGGTTTCGTGAATTACGGCATTTATTCGAGTGATCCATAAACGCCGAAAATCTCTTTTTCTTTTACCCCTATCCCGATGAGCCGAAACTAAAGCTCTTATTCTCTGTTGAGTCATAGTTCGTGTAAGTCGTGAATGAGCCCCTCGAAAGCTGGATGCAAATAAACGAAGTTTTGTTCTGCGCCTCCGAGCTATATATCCGCGTTTAATTCTAGTCATTGAATAAATCAAACTTTGATGAATAACTAATTCTTTTTTTGTTATTCTTTTCCCCTTTACCAGTCTATTAATAACCCCACGAATTATTCCAATGTATAAAAAAAATTCCAATGGCTTTTGCTACTCTAACCTTCCCCACCACTATTTTTTGCTGGGTATTTTCCTTTGCTTTGAAAGGAGAAATAGCCTTGATACTTAATATAAAAAATATAATAACTACAAAAACAAAAAGTAGTAAATATAAATGGATAAATAGTGGGTTCCATCGTTTATATGGTTACTTCTAAAACGGTGAGGTCCTCTCTATACACCGGAGCTCCTTCTTTTAATTAATCAATACTATATGGTAACTTGTACAATTCACATTCTTTGGCTCTACCCCATGAATATTCCAGTAATAGGTCTTTCACAATGAGATCCACTTTATACAGTAACGGTATTTCATTTTAAAAATTGATTTGGTCGTTTACCCTGTTAGTCCGTTCTTTTCTTTCAAGAGTGGAATCTTTTTAATAAAAAAGTAATTTCCCCCGCTTAATGGATAACCATTTGTTATCATTGGGGGTTTTCTAAAAAAAATGGAGTTGATTGGATTTGCACCAATGTAAACCATAAGTTTCAGACACAATATAAGATATGAGCGATCTAGCTTTTTTAAATAATGAATCGAGTTCCTACATTATATTTTATTCAAAGGTACTGATCCTTGATATTTAAAAAAGAATTTACTTTTTGTGTCTCAGTCTACGATCTAAACGAGTCGCACATACACCCGAGTACATGTTCCTCGTCGCTGAGGGCATCCCCGAAGCGCTGGGGATTTCGTGACATTTCGGATTGGCTGTCTTGTATTTCTAATAAGTTGTTTAATGGTTGGCATACGGAATCATATAAATAATGGGCTGGTTTAGATTGGTTCTAACCGGCTAATTCTGAATTACTTCTCTTCAAGATTCTCTTCAATATAAAAAAAATATATTGAAGAGAATATGAAACTACACCTTTAATCTAAAAAGATATAAAATTATAAATTATAGATTTGCATGAAATCGCTCCTATTTTTTATTGAACCGCTACAAGATCAACAATTCCATGAGCTTGGGCTTCTGTTGCTGACATAAAAACATCCCTTTCCATGTCTTCGGATACAACCCATATAGGTTTGCCCGTTCTTTGTACATAAACCCTTGTGATGGTTTCGCGAAGTTTTAGTAGTTCTTCCGCTTCCAAGATAAATTCTCCCGTTTGTGCCTCATAAAACGAACTAGCGGGTTGATGGATCATTACCCTGATGATATAATAGAAAAGGTTCTTATATTTCGCAGAACGAGGCGAGATAACCAAAAAAGCAGAGAAATTTGAAAAACCGTACAGGCTTTTTTTGTGCATTGCATACGGCTCCACAATGGAATTTACGTTTTTTTGACCTTTATTTTCGGCGAGCGAAAACAAAATATAGGTTGTATTATACGCAGATCCATAAATGATCCAATTACCATCCTTCTTTTTGTAGGAGTTAAAAAAATACTATGATGGTTCCGTTGCTTTATATATCATTTTTTTTATTCGTCTATGATTCAGCAATCCCAAAGTGTCTTTTTTAATATAAATTTTGTAAATAAGCTTCCGGTGTGAAAACAAAGTTTGTGACGCTGAGATGTGCCCGAATAGGTAAGATATCATTTGAAAAACCCCTTTATTATCTCATACTACTCTTTCAATATATAATCTAATTTTATTTTTTTTATCCCAAAAATTTCATATCGAATTCGAAGTGCCATGCTATTATTACTTAACTAATTTATATTTCCGGTGGCGAAGGCATAGTATTTTTTCTCTAAAATAAAAAACTCATTGGCGCCAAGCGTGAGGGAATGCTATACGTTTGGTAATTGCCCCTCCGACTAGGATAAAGGATGCTATTGAAGCGGCCAATCCCATGCATATTGTCTGTACATCGGGTCGCACAAATTGCATAGTATCATAAATAGCCATTCCAGATATTACCCATCCACCAGGAGAGTTTATAAACAAATAAAGATCTTTGGTATCCTTTTCTATACTGAGATATATCATAAGACTAATAAGTTGATTCGAGATTTCGGTATCAACTTCTTGTCCTAAAAAAAATAATCTTTCTCGATAAAGTCGGTTGATTAGGATAAAATTTTATTCCTTAGGAGCCGTACAGGCACCTTTTGATGCATACGGTTCAATAAAAATTGTTAAAAAATCAATGTGTCGATTCCAACCCCCTTTTTTTCATAGAAGGCTTTTTTTGCTAACTTTTAAGGGAAGGGCTTGCTCCCTTTTTAAAAGTAAAAGAAAAAAGACGTTTTTGCCCCTTTTATTAGATATTATAATCCTATAATAAAACGATTGATTAAGCCTGTCAGACTAACTTGATTCATTGATATTTTTTTTTCATCGAGATTCAGTTGAAATGACGATGGTTTTTTCTTGTTCCTGAACGGGCTTCTTACTTTTTTATTCCATTTTTTAGGTTTATGCTCTACCCCGAGTAAAAGGAAAAATTTGCCCGATTTTTATTTGCACATATAGGACAAATCAACCAAATACCGCGTCTTTTTTTTTTTTTACTACTCCTTTTTTTTTTCAATTAATTTCTTTCACATGTCTTCTGTCAAATAGTCACTAAATTTTGAATTATATTTTTTGATTTGATCAACAGTTTTAGATCACCCAGTTTAAATTTTTTGTATTTTTTAATATAAATTTTTATAATAATTTTGCATATCATAACAAGTAGTAATTATAAAAATATTATATATTAATTATCAATTGGGTTTTTGCTAAACGGAGCCTGGATACTTCATTTTATTAGTCCGATCACGTAAACCATAAAAAAATTTGATAATCTAATATCAATCTAAATACTCCCTGCATTTAATTCCACTTTATTTTTTGCGCTTCGCGTTACAAATTTTTGATAATTAAATCAATCTTTTTGGGCGAAACAGAGGATATCTCGATCGAGGGAGAAAATGGGAAAATCCCATATAGCCCAATATATCTGACAAGTCGCACTATATGTCAACCCAAGATGTATCTCCTTCTCCAGGACTTCGAAAAGGTACTTTTGGAACGCCAATAGGCATGAAATGAAAAAAAAAGAGAATGAAGTTCTCTATTTCACTTTGATGTGGAAACGTAAGACTGGGGTTTCATTTTTTAATAATATTATCCTTTTTTTCCTACTTTATTAATCATATTTAAATTAATCATATTTAATACATAAGTTGAATAAGCTAAAATAAAATATAAAATAAAAGTAAAGTAAGAGAGAATGAAAAAAATAAAGGAAATTTTTTACGAACGGGCTTCTGAATGATGAACAACAATAGCTATCTTGGTTCATATAAAATAGGATTCACCCCCCATTGCGTATTGGTACTTATCGGATATAGAATAGATCCGCTTCCCTTTTTTTCCTATGAATTGAATTGTTCCATTATTACTAACAGAATAGAACAAATAGTAATCAGAATAGAACAAATAGTAATCAGAATAGAACAAATATTAATCCTTTCTCCGAAATAATTACCTAAAAAGGGGGGTCCGTAGCATAGTTTTTTCCAATGCAATAAAGTTACATAGTGTCTATTTTTCGTTGATAAAGGGGTATTTACATGGGTTTGCCTTGGTATCGTGTTCATACTGTTGTATTGAATGATCCCGGTCGTTTGCTTTCTGTTCATATAATGCATACCGCTCTGGTTGCTGGTTGGGCCGGTTCGATGGCTCTATATGAATTAGCTGTTTTTGATCCCTCCGACCCTGTTCTTGATCCAATGTGGAGACAAGGTATGTTCGTTATACCTTTCATGACTCGTTTAGGAATAACCAACTCATGGGGCGGTTGGAATATTACAGGAGGGACTATAACGAACCCGGGTCTTTGGAGTTACGAAGGGGTAGCCGCAGCACATATCGTGTTTTCTGGCTTATGCTTCTTGGCAGCTATTTGGCATTGGGTATATTGGGATCTAGAAATTTTTTGTGATGAACGTACAGGAAAACCTTCTTTGGATTTGCCTAAGATTTTTGGAATTCATTTATTTCTTTCAGGAGTGGCTTGCTTTGGTTTTGGCGCATTTCATGTAACAGGATTATTTGGTCCTGGAATATGGGTATCCGACCCTTATGGACTAACCGGAAAGGTCCAACCCGTAAATCCGGCGTGGGGCGTGGAGGGTTTTGACCCTTTTGTTCCGGGAGGAATAGCCTCTCATCATATTGCAGCAGGGACGTTGGGTATATTAGCGGGCTTATTCCATCTTAGTGTTCGTCCACCTCAACGTCTATACAAAGGATTACGTATGGGTAATATTGAAACCGTCCTTTCCAGTAGTATTGCTGCTGTCTTTTTTGCAGCTTTTGTTGTTGCTGGAACTATGTGGTATGGTTCTGCAACTACTCCCATCGAATTATTTGGTCCTACTCGTTATCAATGGGATCAGGGATACTTTCAACAAGAAATATATCGAAGAGTTAGTGCTGGACTAGCTGAAAATCAAAGTTTATCAGAAGCTTGGGCTAAAATTCCTGAAAAATTAGCTTTTTATGATTATATTGGTAATAATCCAGCAAAGGGGGGATTATTCCGAGCGGGTTCAATGGACAATGGGGATGGAATAGCTGTTGGATGGCTAGGACACCCCGTCTTTAGAAATAAAGAAGTGCGTGAACTTTTTGTACGCCGTATGCCTACTTTTTTTGAAACTTTTCCGGTTGTTTTGGTAGACGGAGACGGAATTGTTAGAGCCGACGTCCCATTTAGAAGGGCAGAGTCTAAATATAGTGTCGAACAAGTAGGTATAACTGTTGAGTTTTATGGTGGTGAACTCAATGGAGTTAGTTATAGTGATCCCGCAACTGTGAAAAAATATGCTAGACGGGCTCAATTGGGTGAGATTTTTGAATTAGATCGTGCTACTTTGAAATCCGATGGTGTTTTTCGTAGCAGTCCAAGAGGTTGGTTTACTTTTGGGCATGCTTCGTTTGCTCTACTTTTCTTCTTTGGACACATTTGGCATGGTTCTAGAACCCTTTTCAGAGATGTTTTTGCTGGTATTGATCCAGATTTGGATGCTCAAGTAGAATTTGGGGCATTCCAAAAACTTGGAGATCCAACTACAAAAAGACAAACAGTCTGATGCAACATTGCTTTTTTCTTATAGTTTCTGTTTGCTATTTTATTTAGTAGGTAGGGTACTGTAGAAATCTTGATTTAAATCGCTGCCGTTTCTTTTACTTTTACTCTTTCTTTATCCGTAGGGATACTCCCAAGTAAACAAAAACAAAACAGGTATGAAAGCTATAATTGTAAACCACAATCAAATTTATGGAAGCATTGGTTTATACATTTCTCTTAGTATCGACTTTAGGGATAATTTTTTTCGCTATTTTTTTTCGGGAACCACCTACAATTTCAACTAAAAATAAAAAATGAAATAATTTTTCATTATCTTCATTGACGTAATCAGCCTCCAAATATTTGGAGGCTGATTACGTCAACTAGTCCCCGTGTTCCTCGAATGGATCTCTTAGTTGTTGAGAGGGTTGCCCAAAGGCAGTATATAGAGCATACCCAGTAAAACTTACAAGTAACCCAGATATAAAGATGGCGACTAGGGTTGCTGTTTCCATTATTATAGAATTGAAAGACCACAATGGATCTATGATAAGATCGTTTATTTACAACGGAATGGTATACAAAGTCAACAGATCGTAATGAATACAAAATAAGATTTATGGCTACACAAACTGTTGAAGATAGTTCTAGATCAGGTCCAAGAAGCACTACTGTAGGGAAGTTATTGAAACCATTGAATTCCGAATATGGTAAAGTAGCTCCTGGATGGGGAACGACCCCTTTGATGGGTGTTGCAATGGCTCTATTTGCGATATTCCTATCTATTATTTTGGAGATTTATAATTCTTCTGTTATACTGGATGGAATTTCAGTGAATTAGACTGAGAAGAATCTTGAAGTCCTAGCTTTTAGTTCGATATAAAAAAGTAAATTATGTAGGTCTAAAAATTTTAGCCTATTCTCCTTTGGTAGTTCGACCGCGAAATCCTTTTCTGAATTGTATATTTCCGGAATATGAGTGTGTGACTTGTTAGAATTGACCCTATGGATAGTACAGAGAGTGGGGTCTGTCATCTTTATCAAGATGGTTTTACTTCGTCGGATATTCATTCGAGTATCTGGAGCACGAAATAGATCAAATAGATCACAAAGCATTCGAACTATGATTCATACTTAATACTCAGACCTCGTAGCCGGACTTCTTTCCGTTCTATCTTATAAACTTTAATAAATCAAAATATTTTTCT